TTTTTATCTTTTTATACAAAAACTTTAGAAAAAAAAAAATTAAATAACCCATTTAAATTTATTCGAAATGCTTTTATCTTTCTATTTATATTTCTAGAATGTTCAATATATGTTTTACATCTTCTATGCGAAAATGTTTAATTTTCATAAGATCTTCTTGACTGTTATTCAAAAGATCCAATAATGTATGTATATTGGACCTTTTGAGGCAATTATAGACCCTGGGGAACAATTCTGATTGGTCAATAAAAATATATTGCAATGCGATTTCTTTTTTATTTTTCCTTTGTTTAGCCAATCTACCATGAAAAGTAAAAAGGGGCAAAGTAACTTTGTGTTGATTGTTTTCTAACTGTAAATTTTCTTCTTCTGCATGTAAAAAAGGAATAAATAAATCAATCAAATTCCGGCAGGCGTCATGAAGTGCTTCTTTAGGAGTTAAACTTCCATTTGTCCATATTTCGAGAAAAAGTATCTCCTGTTTTTCATTCCCATTCACATAAGAATGAATGCTATGATTCGCATTTCGAACAGGCATGAATACAGCATCTATAGGATAACTTCCGTCTTGAAAGTTATTTGGCGTTTTTATACGATATCCGCGATTCCTCTCAATTTGTAATTCAATACACAAATTAATTGGTTCTGTTAGGTTAGCTATATGCTGTGTATTATCAACGATTTCCACAGAAGGTGGTAAGATAATGTCTTGAGCAGTTACATATCCAGGACCCTTTATACAAATAGACGCGTTACGAGTTCCATATAGATTACTTCTCAATACAATTTCTTTCAAATTCATTAAAATTTCATGTACGGATTCTTGAATACCTATTATGGTAGAATATTCGTGTGGTATTTTCTCAGATTTTGCGCGTGTGATACATGTTCCTTCTATTTCTCCGAGCAAAGCTCTTCGCATCGCAATTCCTATTGTATCCGCTTGACCTTTCATAAGTGGGGCCAGAATAAAGCGTCCATAATAAAGACGCTTACTGTCTGCTCTTGATTCAACACACTTCCACTGTAGTGTCCGAGTAGATACTGTTACTTTCTCTCGAACCATAGTATATTATTTGATCAAATCATTGAATTATTTATTTCTCTTGAAATCTCTTCAATGTTTATTTTTACACACGCCTTTTTTTAGGGGGCCTACATCCATTATGTGGCATAGGGGTTACATCGCGTATGAAACTTAATAGTATACCACTTCTACGAATAGCTCTTAATGCCGCATCTCTTCCGAGACCCGGGCCTTTTATCATGACTTCTGCTCGTTGCATACCTTGATCCACTACTGTCCTAATAGCATTTCCTGCTGCGGTTTGGGCGGCAAATGGTGTACCTCTTCTTGTACCCTTGAATCCACAGGCCCCGGCGGAGGACCAAGAAATTACTCGACCCCGCACATCTGTAACAGTCACAATCGTATTATTGAAACTTGCTTGAACATGAATAACTCCCTTTGGTACTCTACGCGCATTCTTACGTGAACCAATACGTCTATTTCTACGTGAACCAATTTTTGGTATAGGTTTTGCCATATTTTATCATCTCATAAATATAAGTCAGAGATATATGGATATATCCATTTCATGTCAAAACGTATCCTTATTTTTTTTTTTACTTATTTATTTGTACATCTGTACATCGGTTACTTTTGATTTCTAGAGTCTTTTTTGCTTTAGAAAGATTAGCCTTGTCTTTGTTTATGTCTCGGGTTGGAACAAATTACTATAATTCGTCCCCGCCTACGGATCAATCGACATTTTTCACAAATTTTACGAACAGAGGCCCTTATTTTCATATTTGTCATTCCTTTTCTTACTATTTATTGGAAGAAAATAAGTTTCTTGAAATTTTTAACTTCGAATTGTATCCCCACGAAAGAATGTTGAAATTGAAAAAACCACCGAATCATTCGAGTCTTTGCTTTGGAGTCTATAAACTATACGTCCTTTGGTTTAAATAAGGACTTACCTCAATTTTTATTCTATTTCTTGGTAGTATACGTATAAACCAACGTCGAATCCTTTCCGAAACAAAAGACAGAATCATATTTTCATTATCTCAAATCTAAACGAACCCGGAAGATACATACCATTGGTAAGTTGTTCAGTAATTAAACCCTCATGAATCTTTTTTTTGTTTCATTCCAGGTAAAACCGCTTTGAAGTATCAACTAATGTAAGAGGGGTAATATTATAAAGTTGTCCTTTCTCTTTTTCACAAATATGAAAGTTCTGCGTATAATTCGTCTATCAGAAAGATTACCATATATAACACAAAATTTCTCCGCCGATTCCTTCTATTCGAGCCCTTCGGTCTGTCATTATACCTCGAGAAGTAGAAAGAATTACAATCCCCATTCCGCCTAAAATTCTAGGAATTTTTTGATAGTTAGAATATATTCGTAAACCGGGTCGACTGATCCGTTTTAAATTTAAAACAGTTCTATACGATCCTTTTCTATTTCTTCTATGTCGTAGTGTTAAAACCAAAAAATATTTATTGCTTTCCTGATGTTTTCTCACGTTTTCAATAAAACCTTCTTGTAAAAGGATTTTAACAATATTTTCAGTGATGTTAGTAGATGGTATTCGAACTGTTCTTTTTTTATTCATGTCAGCATTTCGTATAGCGGTTATTATGTCAGCAATAGTGTCTTTACTCATGATAAACTAAGATTTTTGTTGCCCCCAAATTTTGATATAATCAACATGCTCTTTTTCTTTTTTTATTTATCTTTATTTCTGAATTATTAAAGGTATATACGTGATATATAAAAAATCTACTAATTAATAGGTTTCATTCAAATACCAAATACTATAACTATATTACGGCCTTCCCTTATAATACTTCGGGTGCTAATGAAACTATTTTAGTGAAATTTAACTGTCTTAATTCCCGGGCGATCGCGCCAAAAATTCGGGTTCCTTTAGGATTTCCTTCTTGATCAATAACAACTGCAGCATTGTCATCATATCGTATTATCATACCGTTGTCGCGTTTGAGTTCTTTACAAGTACGTACAATTACAGCTCGGATTACTTCTGATCTTTCTAGAGGTGTATTTGGTACGGCTTCCTTGATTACAGCAACAATAACGTCACCAATATGAGCATATCGTCGATTACTAGCTCCTATGATTCGAATACACATCAATTCTCGGGCTCCGCTGTTATCCGCTACATTCAAATGGGTTTGAGGTTGAATCATATCGTTTTTTTATCGATTTTTTTTGTTTTCAATGCAAGGGTCTAAATAAAAAAAAGAAATATTATTTGTTCAAAACAAAAAACCTGCAATTTTTTTTATTTTTTCATACAAAAGACCCCTTTCCTTTGTTTCTACATCCCTATCCCGAAAGAATGAATTGAGTTCGTATAGGCATTTTGGATGCCGCTATTGAAATTGCCCTTTTGGCTATATTTTCTGCTACTCCACTCATTTCATAAAGTATTCTACCGGGTTTAACAACAGCTACCCAATATTCGGGAGATCCTTTACCCGAACCCATACGTGTTTCTGTAGGTCTTACTGTAACGGGTTTGTCTGGAAATATGCGTACCCATATTTTTCCACCGCGGCGTGCGTTTCGTGTCATTGCTCGCCGCCCTGCTTCTATTTGTCTAGATGTGATCCAAGCGGGTTCAAGCGCTTGAAGAGCATATCTACCGAAGCAAATACAATTGCCTCGATAAGATATTCCTTTCATTCTTCCTCTATGTTGTTTACGGAATCTGGTTCTTTTGGGGTTATAGTTGATGGTTGTTTATCAATTTCATCCATCTCTACTACAGAACTGGACATGAGAGTTTCTTCTCATCCAGCTCCTCGCGAATTAAACAATTAAAAAATAATATACACGGTGAATAATATACGGAATCGTGGTATTCTTTTAAATTTTATCTAATCTATATCTATTATAAATTTATAATTTTTTGTGTTTTAAATTTATAATTTTTTGTGTTTTAATATATTTAATATTATTTAATATATAATTAAACACGTCTTCTATTTATAGATAATGTCGTTTTTATATAACGTTATAATGAATCTTTATTTTCTTTTTCCTTTGTATTATCATATCGAATCAACTAAAATTTAGAAATAAAAAAAATTCGCGGGCGAATATTTACTCTTTCAACATTCAATTGTAAGATTAGTCTATGACATGACCTCTCAGAATAAATGAATAGGTTTCTGGTTCGTTCCGCCATCCTACCCAATGAATCATTAGGATTCGTTTTCAATAGAATCTTATGCATTCACAGGTTCTGTCGTCCCCACCACTTCTCGATTAATGGTTAGGTCTGAATTCTACAACGGAGCCCTTAATGAAATTTATTAATGAATGAAATTTTTTCTTGAGTCAACCTTCTCAGTCTTTATTGGCTCAGGGCTCTTGATTTTTTCTTCTATGCACCGATTTGTCTAATTATGGATCAATCAGTATTGATGCTTTATTACATTCCCTTTATATGAGATGACTCATAGACCTTACATATTGGAATTATATATCATTGATATTTCTTTTCCTATCTTTCTCTCACCCTTCCATTTATCTGTATACTTTTATTGCTTTACAACTCATAATCAGATTGGTTTTTCTTTTGTGTTTATGCAAAAAAGATTTCAGTTGCTACAATGATATGACTCATATATCATATCTTGACTGGTTCCTTATATCCAGATAATGCGAAGCGATGAGTTGATTATTAGTTCTATAGTTATCAGTTCGTACTACGGGCCGGTCGATTTTGTTGAATCCTATAATCCTAAAAAAACCAACGAGTCACACACTAAGCATAGCAATTATATCAAACGATTAATCGAATTTTTATTCAACCTTATAGAATTGTTCATTTTTTTTTTTTTATTTAACAGAAAAGGAATGAAAGAGTTTGCCTTTTTTTGTTTTATCACCAGATAGAACTAAATACAAGTAAAGTAAGTTCTTATTATTCCTCGTCTACAAATATCCAAATTTTGAT